GGAAAGGGCTTTTTCAGCTTTGGTGCGCAAGGGTTCTTCCCTAGAGCTTTCCCTCAGTTCGGGACTTTTAGCACCATATCCAAAGCCATCGGGGATGTCTAGCATCCAGGCCCTCCTTGTTCCCTAGAAACTTCAAGGCAACCAAAGGGGACGTAGGGGGAGATGGAACAACGTCCAAGCTGTGACAACCCAGCAGCAACAACCTGCTTCTCAGCAAAGACAGTTCCACTCCCAAACCTACCAGCAATCTCAAGTTCAGAGTCAACCACCTCCACAGCAATACTCCTGTGTTCCACTCCAATTAGGGCAACAAAAGAAATCTCCTTCATCCCAACAACATCAAAATCAGCAGCCACGCCAGGTAGCCCCCATCGCTTCGACAGTCCAGAGTGCTCCTGTTCAACAGTCAAATTTGAAAGGTCAAAGCAATGGTCAGCGTAGGCGTCGACAATTGACTTCTTTTGCTGACCGGGTTCTCTTTGACAAGTAAAGTGTATTAAACATGATGGGCTTGCCTACCTATCGACCGCCTCCAGAACCTAAGCCTCTAGGCTATGCCCCCAAAATGGAAAATTCCATCGTTATGTTGGGCATAGCACTAACAGATGCATAGCTCTTAGGCATTTTGTTCAAAACCTCATTGAGGAGGGCCCTTGATCTATAAATTCTAACTTGATGGGAATTTTCTCCAACTCTCAACATCCACCGCTGCTCCATCGAACCTCTCTCTTCACATGGTTCACGAATCCACTTACTGACCATGTGAAGAGAGAGGGCAAGGCTCCCATGGAGAGCCAAACGTCTTCAAGCATGCCAAAACAACAAGAAGCTAGCCTTAATCAGACTTCTCATCCTTATGGTACAGTGCCACCCTGTTATGGAAACTTTGACAAGCAGTCTACGGCACCTAAACAACCGCTAGTGACGATTCCTTCTCCTATGGTTATGCCCTTTTTTGTAGCACAAAATCCTCAACCATCTTCTACTACTCCAAACATTTCAGTCCTCAAGGTGGCAGATTCTCGAGAGCCGCTCACCCTTTCCATTTAATCACTGACAAAACCTACCTTTCAATTCGACTTAACGAAAGGACTTCGACTTTAGAACAATCAATCGAACGGGTAAGGCCAAGGTAAGGGCCTGTTCATAATCCCTATTCAAATTGCTTGCTTGCCCTTATTAGTAAGTAAGGTGGCTTTCCTGTTGTTCCAGTCACTGTGGCTCTTGCTTGAGCCGGGAAGTACAGAAGGCGCAGAGGTGAGAAGTGTTTAGATTATAGATACGAAGGTACGAAGTGGATTTCCTTTTCCAAGCCCTCCCAATGAATCATTTTTATGATATACGAGCATAAACAATAACCATTTAGAATACCTGCAGGTCGAGGGAGAACTGGTTTGATTCATTTTCCACGTAGGGAAGCATAAAAGGAAAGCGGTCCCTTACCGCCTCTATTTCCTTCCCGTAATCGAACCTTCCACAGAAAGCAGCTCGCACTCGGTAATAAGACTTTAACATGGATTCTTTCCCATCGACTGGACCTTTCACAGGGACCAGGACGAATAGGGAACGGTAACTACTCTTTTCGTTTCGGGATTTGAGTAGGTAAGGGCAGCGGGACCAGCAACATGAACAATCGGACCAAGCAAGCTATTAAGCCAACTAACAAAGCCACAAGCTACAGGCAGGATCCTTTGTTAGCTCTACGATTAGGGAGTACGTAACCTTCCCTTCTCTTGAAGAGCCTCGTCGTATGTTGAGTTTGACTATACTAAATGAGTTGGCGTATTTGAGTATTGACTCTCCTCGTTGGTACAACTAGAGATGAGATTAAGCTTTCACCAGTCAAATGTAAATGGTGCGGCACGTACTTCATTGACCTTAGTGCCTGTAGTTGGCCTATTTTGCTTAGTAGTTAAATGATGAAAGGGAAATCCAAGCCCCAGAACTCCACTTCCCGATGTTGACATCAGTTATCACGGATTCCATCATCAGATATACCCCCTGTAAAGGCTCTACCTTCTGACTGGCTGTTCTCCCCAAACAATAAGTGGGAAAGGGCTCCTAATGGCACAGCTGACAGTTTGATCTCTCCCTCCATCTGCTTTCCAGGGCAGGTGAGGCTGTTCTGATTGATCCTAATCATGCGATGAGCGTAACTAAAGCATTTCTGAAACCTTCGATGGCAAGGCCAGAACAACCAAACCTTGGACCAATTCCCAACAAAAAAAGGGAGGAGTACCAGAAAAAACGGAAAAGAAATCACAAAGGTGAAAAGACAAGCGCAGCAGGGGGTGGGGCGTCCTTCTAAACCGGGGACGCATTAAGCCCAACTAGGCAAACAAGTTTGTTTGGGTAGGGCAACTCAAGGTCCGGTGAAACGATGAGAACAGCAGACACCGGCGGTTACTCACCAAAACTGCGAAGGGACAGTGCGTACACAAAATGGCGGCTTACCGCAAGTCCCTACACAAGAGCTTGTTGACCATAGCAGGGATGGCCGTACTGGTTGGGCGATGGCACAGTACGCAGGACCCTCGTATGAAAGCCCCTAGTTTAATGGAGGGCTTCCTTGCACTATGTGGAACGGACTATTATCGGATTGGACACGCCTATAGCTAAAGGAACGTACAGCGAGCCCTGTTCAATAAAGGGGAGGGAGGCCAATGTCCCGTCAGATACCACGGCCCCTTGTCCGGTAAGCAAGCCAGCGACCTTCACCTCCCGCAGGTCGTACGGGGCCTTTCGCCGGAGTTCACGGCGGTCTATTCCCTTTCCAGATTGAGTTGATAGGGGCCTTTGGTTAACGTACGTTCAGGGGCACCCCTACTTAAGGCAGTCACCTTCTCATCTAATGAGGGTTTCAGTACCACGAGTCCGTCGGTCGTTGTGTGGGTGGACTCGATTTCTTCCGGTTTTAAGCAATCCCTCTTTCTCATGTTTCACCATATGGATTACCTATCTTTCGGTTTCCTCCCGCAACTCCCTTCGGTCCCCTTTAGCTCTGGTGGGCGTGGTTCTGTAGTTCTTCTAGCCTTCCTTCATGTCGTAGCCTTAGCTTATCGACGGGTCTTGCATTAGATACATACAGCATTTTCTTTGACTCATGCCTTGGATAAGAACGTTCTTTGTTTGAGTTTGAAGTCGTTACCTTGCGGGAGCCACCTGGGCGAGACCCTTCTCTTCTTTTTCTTTTCCATATGGTATGTTGAATCACAAGTGAAGTCGACTTCACTTGGCCGTGTCTGCTTCAACTTCACCCTAGACTCGTGTCGTATAGTGTAGCAAGACTAACAAGTGGTCGAGTGAATTTATGAACGAGCAACTATTATAAGCAATACCTTTCTATTTTTGGATTCTTCCTCCACTCACCTCCACGGGCGAATATAGTCTACTACACTAGCCAAGAAAGAGTGTAGTAGACTATATTATAGGTCATTCGGAAGGGCTCCGTATAGTTCTATTTTGGGGCGTCACGTTGTGGTTGTTCCCTCGACTGACCGAGAAAAACAAGTTCAAGAGGCATCTTCCATTCATATCGATTTGGGTTTTTCCGCACCATATTTTGATCTGCCTCTTCTTCGATCCGGAATTCCCAGCAAATCCTTGACTCCTCGAATACAATGGGATTTCACACCTGGCGAATCTTTTACTCTACCTCCTCTTATTAAGACCATAGAATGTTCCTGCGAATTATGACCTTCGCCTGGAATGTGAGCAAATATATCATGTCGATTGCTCAACCGTACTTTGGCTATCTTACGTGGAGCTGAATTAGGTTTTTTCGGTGTTCTCGTTGGAACACGCGGGCATACTCCTTGCTTCTGGGGACATTGATCCGAAGCTCGAGTACGGTCCGTGCGCCGTTTTTCTTCTCTACCATGACGAATCAATTGATTTAATGTAGGCATCGCTCTTTCCTTTGTCCTTCCCCCGATTTTTTCCCTATCACTAGTGGTTACTCCCGATCCGAAGCACCCCTTTTCCATTCATAGAGAAATCCAATCGTCAAAATCAATAAAAAGGCCATCATGGACCAAAATCCAAACGGATCAATCTTGTTGGGAGGTACTGCCCAAGGAAAGGAAAAGGTGACTTCCGGATCAGGAATAATAAATAAAATTGAAACAAGATAAAATCGTATATCAAAACGACTTCTGGCATCACCGGAAGGATCGAAACCACATTCGTAGGCCGACAATTTTTCTGGATAGGTCGAACTATTGGAAGCAAATGGAAAAGGAACACCGAGTGGGATCAAAGAAACTAGCGGACTGATCACTAAATAGATACAAATAGGTGCAAATTCTGACATCACCACAGCCCACTTGGTTCTCTCGCTCCTTGCTCGCGGAGCGGCATACCGGAAAAAAAGAAGGATTCAATCCAGCCCATAGGTTCTCCCTACAGCTACCTTGTTGCGAACGAAAGCCAAGCCCAGTTCTCGCCGATAGGGTCGCGACGGAGGATGTCGAAGATGAAGTGCGCGTTCATGTCGTCACCCCAATTAGAAGAACATTGTATTTAACAATGAAGTTACGTAATCCTCTAAGGGCGTTGACATCGGCCTCCGGCGACTGATAAAAAGACTCCTGCCGAGCAATCTCATCTGCGGCGCGGAGATAATCAAAGTCTTCTCGTCCCCTTGCACAATACTTGCCGCAGAAGCCCATTCCCTTACAATAACGCCGGCAAAACTTCTTTAGTAGTAGAACAAGGGCTTTACGAATTTGCTTTCGTAGCCGTTCTTTTTCTGGGTGATTTTCGTCCGGAACGCCGGGCTCGGCTGGCCCGCGTGGAGCCGAGGGGCCGTCGGCACTAATCCCTTGCCCTGGCCGCTCCATAAAAAGGGGTTCCCCCCATTGTTGTAAAGCGCGAACCAAGATCAGAATGAGGAAGAAAAAGGTGATCTAAGTCCATTATTCCTTACATCATCTCTTGAAAATTCGTATAAAAGTTGGTAATTCTACTTTCTAATAGAGTCGTTAGTTCCGCAGCTCTGGGAGAGAATTCCATGATTCCATTTTTAGATAGAGTCAAGGGAGAATACCGCTTTAATAAAGTCAAGAGAAAACGAATTCCATTAATTAGAAGACCTAATCCCCAAACCCATCTATCATTAGCGAAAGCTACCTACCTCGTTTTGCTGAAGCTCTGCCAGTATAGCACGGTGCTCTTTTTTAGTGTTTTTCTCTAAATTCGCTGAACACTTCCAATACCTCACCACACTGATTTCATAGCTCGATTAGAGCAGCTCGACTTTCTTCGCAGCTTTCGAGCCCCTTTATTAAGTAAGATAGGGCGCTTGAGCGCTCCTGCGCGATACGGCTGAAAAGCCTTATCTTGCTTGCTCTTCTTTTTAAAGAAATTGCTTGAGCGGCTTTAAAATCTTACCTTTAGCAACGGCAGGAGTCTATCGTAGTGCAATACCTTCAACAGCCCTTAAAGCGTGCGAGCGGCCCCAGCTAATAAAGTTGCGAGATTGAAAGGTCCGAAGGACTAAGCTTCACCCAGTACGCAACTCGGTTTTCCGCACGAACGACCCTAGCGTACGGAATACGGAAGAAGGTCATTAGTCCTTGTAGTCAGAAAGAAGAAAGCCAAAAAAGCCGTTTCACCCCTGACTATAAAGCTTATTGCAAGGAAGCCCTCCATTAAACTAGCCTTAAGCTAATGACATAAGGAAGCATTAGTCCAGGCCTAGAAAGAAGGGAAGGATTAGTAATAACAGAAAAGTCGTAAAGCCTTTGATTTAGTGGTTCCCCTTTAGGAGGAAGCGAGAAAGCTTCAAAAGGCTAGTCCGGCAACTGCTGGCTGTCGACAAGGAGGAGTCAACTAGCGATGCCAGCTTCTGAAAGATTATGATTTGAAAAAATCTTTCCTTCCAAGGCCAGTTCTTCAAGTTTTGGAGTTCCATTGCATTAATGAATCCGGCTGGAAAGACCTACACCTACTACCCTTTATCAAACCTTCCCCTTTCTCTAATAATAAGGTAAGCTTGGGTTCCAAACCTTTTGATATGAGGTCTCGCTATTTTTTGTTTGCATTCAAAGGTCTTGTGCCTGCGCTATCGAGTCACGTGCTTCACTTCCAAAGAATGACTCAATGGATAGGGTAGAGGAACGAAAGTGGCCGGCGGCGGTGTAGAGCTATAAGGAGCGAAGCTCACACACACCGGCTGATGGAGGGCGGGATTACATTCACTTGCTTACCGCCCCGCTCCATAGTAACAAAGTGGAAAGTAGGCCCGCCCCCATAACCACACGGGAGGGTAACGAGATTCAACTGGATGGTCACGCTTCTTCGAGAACAGTTTTTCCCTCAATTTGAAAGCAGGTTCCGTGAGTCCAAGCCTAAACAAGGCAAGCCCAAAAGAGGAATTTCCTCTTCCTTACATCGATGTTCTGGTGGACATGGGATGCTGTCCTTTATGGATGCTTTCTCTTGATATAACCAGAAAAGATGTAACCCCGGAAGTTGGCCAATAGTTTCAAATCGAATGTTGATTCCCTTGCTCATCTCATTTCCTGTCTTTTTTTTATGTCTTTGTGCACGTTTCAAAATAATCCACTGCGCCTTAGTATAATAAGCCCCTCTGGAAAAAAAGCGCCGAGGACGAACTCTGACCATATAATATCTAATAGGAACCAAAAGAAATGATCGATGTAAAAAATGTCCTCTTAAAAATGCTGGAATCCCAATGGTAAAGACCCTATCATTACGAAAAGATAGGACTGATCTCGTATGATTACTTCATTAAATGCATCTGTCATTCGCTGTCAGACACACTGATCGAGAAAATATAGCTCATAGTAATGATATCATGGTTGGCACAAGTCTTCCTCACTATAAAAGGCCTTGGGTCGAATATCGGTCATACCACTGTTTCCCCCTTCACAATAGAATTTGAACGTCGATCATAATGGAAAGCCTCTTTCCCCCAGTCAGTGACGAAAGTTACCAGGAGCAGTACTTCTCCCGCCGGGCTGCCTAGCTGAAACATCTCAGTAACTACCGGCAGATCAAGTGGAAGGCCAGAAGAGTAGGTATGGCCGTGGATGATGGTCAAGTGCTACGAATAAACCAGAACGATCTGGTTGATCTGGTCTTCGACATACTGTTGCTCCGTCTGCAGATTTCGGAGGTGTAGGACGAGATGCGCAGTGCAAGTCGAGTGAGGTAGAGCATCATTCATAGGCGAACAGGCGAGTTGTCCCATGTCTAGTCGAGTGTGCGAGCGGGATAGTTGAGTGGATGGATGGCAGCACGGCGAAGGAGGCTAGCGAGGGAGAGGAAAGGGCGTTAACCTATATAGTATAAAAACCTTGGCTTGCTTGCCCCCTTTAGTATAGTACATGCCTTGCATACTGATTTCCGTTGGTTTTTGGTTTTGGTAAGGTCTTCCTCTTCGAGTAGTAACGCTTTGCATTCGCAGGAACTAGCCCGTTGCGGTAACATCGTTCAGTTCATAGGTTTGTGATTTAAGGAGTTATTTTTTCGGTACCCTATCAAGAGTACGGAGTTCCTCACTACAGCTTTTAAGCCTTTCCTTTGGAGCCTGATAAACTTGACGTAACTGGATCTGAGACTCTCGTTCTGTGCGTGAGCACTCCACTTGCTGAAAATCTCATCTTGTTTTTCTTCTTATTTCGTAAAATAAGTAAGAATGTGGTGACTCGCTTCGCCCCTTTGTTTGGCTTGAGTCCAATCTCATCTGTCAGGAGATGGAGTCGTCTTGCTTAGTAAGGAGTTTTTATATATAACAGGTGCGCTTCGGGAACTCGATCTAATGCGCCTTGCGACTACCGGAGCAAAGTCAATGAGTTGCTGTTCTTTTCAACAAAACTATATCAGAGCCCTGCGACGTCAGGAGCAGATGAAAGGATGAATGGCTGTTCTGTTCATCAAAACTCAAAAATCTTTCGAGGAAAGTCTTCGCTGACGCTTGCCTCTAGCTGAATTCACTTAGGTCACGCCTTGGTTGCTGCCTAGCCTCCTGTGTTGGTGTCCAAAACGTGCATGTGTTGTAGGCTGCCTGACCGTCTGGAAACCTACTTCTGGTGAAGCTGACTGGATTGATGCCCGGGCCTGTCGTGGAAAAAAAGCCTTTTAAATCATAGGCATGTGGCGCTATAACAAATCCGGTGCCTGGCCTTAAGTGTAGTTGCTGATGGACTGGTGTGTAATATGGTGGCTGTGCTGTCGTATTGAAGTCGTACATGGATGACAAAAAAACATTGGCGTGGACTGAGGCACAGGTCATGTCCTGGATCTTTTTGATCTAATAGATGTATAAAGCAGCTCTTTTTATGAGTCTCGCTTAGTCAGGAGCGCAAAAAAGGGCGCCATGCTGGTCGTGTGGTGACTCGTTGTGGCTCTGGTGCTCCTGGTGGGGTTCCCAAGGGTGGTAACAGGCCTCCGTAGCGCTCCAGGGTTAGTGGCAAAGATGCATTGACTACTGGGAATTGATTAGAGGATCTACTAAAGGGATCCACCAGCCGACGCTCATGGGTCTGCTATATGGCAATTGGGTCAGACATAGGAGGTTTACTAACCCAGGAGCGCAGTCCATAGAATAATGGCCTGAGTTTGGTTGTGCCCAGTACTGAGTGCCCAACCGCGACTAAGGGGATCCCCTGTTGATATAACTAAAAGTGGGTGGAATCGTCTCTTAAGCAATGATCGGTTTGTCATTAACCACGATGATGACACCGGTGTCAACAAAGAACGTTTAGGATGAGTGCTTTTACCAACTGGTGACATCAATCTTCTAAATTTGCCAAAAGAAGGCCAACTGATAGGATTTCTGAATGAAAGATTCAGTTTCTTTTGTTCAACTTACTAAGGGAAAGGGAAGACCTCAGATCATGCATAGGTAATCATCGTTGTCATTGGATTGAGAAAACAATGTCTTTCAATGCCTTGATCCACCCGCCGATGAGATAAAGGTGAGAGTTGATCGGCCGAAGCAGCGATCTCATACTTTGCCTAAGCAAAGACGGGTCTCGTAGCTGATCCTTTGTTTGGAAAGGACTTAACCAAAGGCGCTTTTAAGCCCCTCCCGAAAGAAAGAGGGCTTGGTTAAACGAGGGCAAAATCTTTCATCGATTACCTATCCTATTTAGTTCCAGACGCAGCCTAAAAGGTAAGAAATGGATGGAAGAGAATCCGGATCAACCAAGTCTCGTACGCCCAACCCAAAGAAGATAAATTTGTGATAGCTGAACTCACTGAACCCCTGAAGGAGATCTGTTTTAAAAAAATCGCTAAATGGGAACCATTCGGATATTTGGTTTAGCTGGCCGATCTTATCAACCCCGTCATAGGTGAGCCTCTATAAGGGGGTTCGGTTCCTTAGGTCTTTGTACAAGCCAATAGATGGAGTGCAGGTGGTCACGCTTCACTTACCTCGAAGAGCTTTTCAGCAAGACCTTTTCACCATATAGATTGAGGCTGAGGCCTCTTGTCAAAAGCCTAGTCTTGTTACACGCCTGGCGAGCGTTGTTCTTTATGGTCGGGCGAGCTAGCCTATTTATATTATATAGACTTCCATTCCGAACCTGACTTCGCTGGATTCTGAACTCATCCAGCTTGTAGATCCCCTTCGAACAACCCACTTTGACAACTTGAAGAATACAGCGAGCCCTTAGCAGCGATTGAGCGTACAGATCGTCACTAGAGTCACCTCCAACAGTAATTGATTTGATCCCAACCATAAACTGAAGCCCTATCATGAGCGCGAGCATAATCAACTGGATCTACTGGGTCTATTGTACAGGGAAAGCCATCACTTGTCTCTAGCTCTTGATATGGAAGGTATGCTACTACCATTTCTACCGCTTTTGGATCAACAACTGACTCAACCGTATCTACTAGTTCAGTACCTGTCCTTTCTTTCTTGTAAAAAAAAAGGCTATGCCGGTACTGATGCTACCACTGGTGCTTTGCCTCCCCCACTACAGGAGGTACCCCGGATAAGCTACTGAAGCCGCTACTCGTGCTAGTTAATCCATAATGAAGGTACGAGTGCTAAAGAATCTGCCGCTAGCTCTATTAATGATGCTATAGGTTACGGATCTAGTACGATATGCCGCTACCCCTATCTAGTAAGGGCTTTGCAGCCAGCTTCGAAAACGGGTTCCAAACCTGAGCAGAGTCTCTTCTAACAAAGATGGGATCAAGTAAGGACGCAACTACAACTGATTCACAAAAGCCAGGATGATTTCCAGCTCCATTTCCTCCTTCACTTCAGCTTCAGGTCGACAAAGGAGGATTTCATTGCTTGATCATTCAGATCATGCGCTACCTGCTCTTTTCTCTGGTTCAACCAAATAGAGTTGGTTTTCCACTGAACTCACTAGGTGCTTTCGGGCTTTGATCTCCCTTCTGATCTTATTTATCCCAGAAAGGTAAATCAAAGTGTGCTTTTTCCATCTCTTGCTTAGCTTGGGTCTGTGCTTAATGGCTGGCTCTCCTCAGTACCAAATGCTGAAGGTGGATAGTCTTTGCGAGCAAGGTCTGAGGTAGTCAATGGCCTTCTCTTTCCTTCTAAGAGTCATCGTCTTTTGCCATAACGTCCCAAGTCGTCGGTGGTGAACACGAAAAGCAGGAGTGGCCCACCAGTAATAGGAGGCGACAAGACGGGAGCAGACATAAGTAAGTTGCCTATCTTTCTTTCCCTTCTGTCCCCCCAGGTTTCTGATTCCTACAGGGAAGCATCCGACCAGTTCAATCAAATCAATAGTAGGATTCAATTTCCCACCGATGCTGCTTCCGAACCAAGGAGTTGAGATTCCTCGATGGATTCTTCGTTGCCTGCATTTGATTGACTTCCACCTCAAGCCTTGAAATTGGCGAGAATCTTATCCGCTCTTGATTCCTACCATCCTTTAATCCATAACCAACCGGCCAGGATCAACTGATGCTTCAACGGGAATGCGGGAATAAGATCCATCAAGGGAAGCAGTCGGCCAGCATTTGATGGACTTAGGCAGTAGCTAGCTTCTTTCTGATTCCTACTTAAGGTATTAACCAACCGAACAACCATCCGCCCTTCCCTATAGCCGGAAAGGTATTGAATCTTATGGATATCCTGCACCCGATATGTCAAAGCAGCTTGAAGCCCTGCAACTCGCGCATACTGAAAGGGAAAAAACAGGCCAATTCACGCATCTTCCGCAGAGTACCAGAAAAGCCCTATGAGCTCACTTTCCATTTGACGGCAAAGAGCAATCGGACCTGTGAAAGTCACATCTTTGACTAATATACACGGGCTTCTGAGAGGATTCTTTAATCAACCAATGCAACAGAGTCCTTCATTTCTACCACTTACAAGTTGAGAGATGTTCCATTCCCAATGGCAGAAGAAGGATGCAAGCTGGAAGGACTTGGACAAGATATTCTTCACTTAGACAGGAGATGCAGCGCGCTTAGCGTCGGACCCTCTACATGGGTGTGCTATAAAACTAGGAGAAGAACAGAACTAAACGGATCAATTCCTTTGACCGGTCGTTTCGAGCTTCCAGTTCTTCTGGATTGCTAACGTGGTTCGATGACGCCGATGGAAGGAACCACAGGAAATTCATCCAACTTCGATCCCCTAAAGGCAAGTGCGTAGGCTATAGAATCCCAAATAGAGCGCCTTCGGCTCTAAACAGCTACTGTGCTTATTTGGTCTATCAGCTACTCGGCCAGCTACTGACCTAATTGGGAGCTTTTCAGTCAAGGTCGTCGAATTTAGAGGTCCTTTCTTTCGCAAGGGTCCAGATCATTCCATTGGGGAGAAAGCAGGAGTGATCCATATATAGATGAATAGTACCAGTAGAGCTTCAATGGAAGGGCGGTGCTAGTGCTCTCACTTACGGAAAAAGAGGCTCCCGCATCAGAAAGAAGAGCGGCACCTCAACCAGCCACAGCCGCATTAACAGTTCGCGTGAAATCAGACTAAACCAAGGCCTTAGGTAATAATGAGGCCTTAGGTAATAATTGAGATGCCTTCAATTCAGACAAGAGATGACGCACGCTTCACAAGGAGGCTTGGAAATGGCGTACTTATTGCACCTGGCACTAAGAACTCGAGTGCCGCTGCTGCTACGGGGGAGATTTTTGAAAAGACAGGAAGTGCTATTGGACTTGGACCCTTGCCAGTTAATAGCATTTGCCTTACCCGATTCCAAAAGGGATGGATTCCCGGGAAGGCAAATGCTACCTTGACAGAAGACTTGACTAAACTTCCATAACCTTGAATGAAAAAATAGAGATTTCGATATATCATTAAGGGAAGAACTATTCCTTTACTGATTGGAATGATATTATTGAAATTATATTCCTTTTATTGCTTGCACCTACCAGAAGGAGGAGAGATCCTTAATTACTGATATCGAGAAAGCAAGGACGCTATGAGTGCTCGCTAATGTCAGCCCTTTGATTGCTTACTTCGCTATCCAAGCGGGATGAGACTTTGCGAGAGTTTCCAGATGAGCAGGAAGGGCTGGAGGACGTATTACCGGAAGAGAGGAATTTATTTGAAAGAATGGAAAGAACGAAAGCGACGTACGTACTGGATTGACTAGCGTGTGCCAACTATTCTACTTCCCTATTTCTTGCTTTTTCACCTCCCCTTATTGGTGCACTCTTTCCCCCAATTCACCGATAGAGAAGAAAGAGATAAGCAATGACCGGACTAGACCAATGAAAGCGGACCAAGGTTTTTATTCGTTAGCCAAGCGCGCCTATTACAGCGCCTCTATTACAGAAGCGAAAGCGATGTGCCCTATTGACCAGCCGAAGAGCATCCTTATAAATGAATGGGAAGCAGGCCCGGTCTATATTGCTAGAGTTATGTTTATTTCACCCCCCACGTACTCCTCTATTCTTATATTTGAATTCCGTCTCTAAGCTTCCCCCTTAGTGCCTGCTGAGACTTATTTCCTCTCGACTATAGTTGAATGGAAGTTTCATTTCCTAAGTCTCAAATAATGTCTTTTATTGAGTCCCCATAGTGCATTCCCTTACATAATCTGTAGAGTCATTTTTCACTAAGAAGGATTGCAATATAAAAAAGAGAATTCCAGATTGAACTTGACCCATATAGGATCCAGTTCTACATCTTAGCGCTGAACTAATGAATAGAGATTGAGCTTCACTTCGCGAGTCGGGAATGGCATCATTTATTAAAAAGTTCTAGCGTTGACAAGAGATGAGCTAAAGAGGTGGCCGGGCAGTTGACCAGGCCCTACCACATAATTATATGTTGGGCAGCAAGCAAGAGCTGCGTCGGCTTATCCGGAAAAGAATATAGATTCTTGCCACCCTAAATGCTACTACCTCTTTGCTAAGCACAGGAATGCTTGATCGAGAAAAGCAAGCAAAGAAGCAGCAGGATACGGAATATGAAGGGGCTGGGGGTAGAGCCAATGACCAATTGAAGAGTTAGAGACTACAGTATAAAGCCCTCAATCATGCTCTTGCCAGTAGAATAGATTGTATATACTCTCGCCGATTAAGGAGAATTCTGCGCTCCACGAAAAAACATAGGGGTCGTCCTTATTACCGGAATTGCTTAAGGAAGGAAAAACAAAAAGTGCCCCTATGACTCTGGTTCTAGTGAAAGCGATGAAAATATAGCTGTGCTCCAGTTTTTCGGGTAAAAGTTCTATACGGTGAAGAGCTTACTTATGAGCAAGGCGACCTTATTAAAGAGAACATTCGGGACATCAAAGCCGATGCGATGGTAATCTCGTCCTTAGTTGCCGAAGATAATGGAGGTTTCAATCCGACGGATCAACCTTAATTGGCAGGTAAAATGAGGCCTCGACGGAGATGATGGATGGGAACTCCTACTCTGACTATAATTGCGATCTCTAAGCGGGATTTTCAGTCATCTATCCTTTTTCTTTCCCTAGCGACTGAAGTGCCCCATAAGCTATAAGGGCGAGCTATATGTAACAATTCCGTGAGCAGCGATTGAACTGAACGTTCCAAGTGCATCCAGCAGGAATCGAACCTACGAATTTGCCCAGTTGGGCGCTTTAACCATTCAGCCATGGATGCAAAGAGACTCAGCGAGTGAACTAGGTTTTGGTATTCCTTCTCGAGCTTCTATTTCTTCCGTTAAAGGAGATTCGAGAAAAGATGGAATAGGAAGACGTGTTTCCAGAACGAACAAGATACGGGTTGAGAAGGGGGAGTTAGCAAAGTTAGACAAGATTGGAATGGGCATAGGAACATGTATTGATGTACCAGATCGGCTAATGCTCCCAGGTTGATGCGATGTATTCCACCAGTTGACTGAAGACTTGATTATTGGTATATCGATCGGTCCAGCACGGATTGAAATAGAAGCCGGTTCGACAGGAAGCTTTTGAAAACGCAGTGCACCCAGGTAAATAAGGAACGAGATGAATACAGAGGTTAAACGCGCATCCCACACCCGAAAGGTGCCCCACATAGGTCTTCCCCGAAACCCCCCAGTAACTAAGGTAAACAACGTAGAAAAAGCACCCATTTCTGTACCGGTTCCGGAAGAGCGAAGAAAAAGGGGATGTTTTGTTAATAGGAACAAGAAAGTGTTTATAGCCGTAGCGATATAAACAAGAATACTCATCCGAGCCGCAGGAACATGTACATAGAGAATACGAGAATTTCCACCTTGTTGAAGATCTAGTGGTGCTACCCGAAGACTTAAATGAATAGCCATCGCTGTTAAGAACAACCGAGATCCAATGAGAATTTTCGCGTAGCTTCTGGTCTTTGACATCAAAAAAGAAGGTTGTAATAACGAAACGGACATGTGAGAATTTGGTCCTAGCTAGTGGAACAAAAAAGACATGGATCTATATTCAATACGCAATCAAAGGATTTCCCCCCCAAAAATCGAAGAATTCCCCTTGCTTTGTTTTCGCTCCGCTCGTGCGTGGCACTCCTTGCTCGCGGAGCGGCATACCGAAAAAAGAAAGGTTTTGGAAGAAAAAAAAAGAGATTCCCTTTTGTGACCAAGAGCCC